GAAATTAGCCATTTCATGCCTTTAATGAGTCCATTTTCTGGGGAATCAACATTCAATCTGAAAGGTATTTCTTTACTTCCAGAAGATCAAGAAACATTTTTAAAACTCTTAGTTGATGCAATCATAGGACTAAAAAAAAATAAGAAATTAATAAAAAACTGGATACAAAAAATAAATAAAAAAGTTCCATGTTGGTCATACACATTAATTGATTATTTCGAACAGCAAGAAAGACAAAATGACGACGATGGACCTACAAATTACCAAATTCGCTCAAGGAAAGCTAAACGTGTAGTTATTTTTACTGATAATGAAGAGTTTACTGATAATGAAGAGAATAGTGCTATTAATAATAGAGATACGAATAAATATAAATCTGATCAAACAGAAGAAGTTGCTTTGATCCGTTATTCACAACAATCTGATTTTCGTCGAGACATAATAAAAGGTTCGATGCGTGTTCAAAGACGTAAAATAGTTATTTGGGAATTTTTTCAAGCAAATATACATTCACCGCTTTTTTTAGACAGAGTCGATAAATCGTCATTTTTTTCTCTTAAAATTCCAAAAGGAATTAAAGAAATTTTTCCAAATTATATAGAAAAAAATGACGAATTTAAAATTTCTGATTATATTGAAGAAGAACAAAAGGAAGAAGATAAAATAAAAGAATATAAAAGAAAAGAAGAAAAAATAAAGGAAAAAGTACAAATAGAAATAGCGGAAGCTTGGGATATCATTCCACTTGCGCAAGTAATAAGAGGTTTGATGTTAGTAACTCAGTCATTTCTTAGAAAATATGTTCTATTACCTGTATTTATAATTGCAAAAAATATGGGTCGGATATTATTACTCCAACTTCCTGAGTGGTCTGAGGATTTCAAAGAGTGGAATCAAGAAATGCATATTAAATGTACCTATAATGGTGTTCAGTTATCAGAAACGGAATTTCCTAAAAACTGGTTAAAAGATGGTATTCAGATAAAGATACTATTTCCTTTCTGTCTAAAACCTTGGCACACGAAAAAACCCGAACAAAATAAAAAAAATAATTTTTGTTTTTTAACAATTTGGGGAATGGAAACGGAATTTCCTTTCGGTTCCTACCGAAAAGGACCTTCTTTTTTTAAACCTATTTTAAAAGAGCTTGACAAAAAAATTAGAAAATTGACAAAAAAATGTTTTCGCGTTTTAAAAATTGTTATTGTCAAAGACAAAAAAAAAATTTTTCTAAAAGTTTCAAATGAAACAAAAAATTTTTTTATTAAAAGCTTTCTATTTTTTACAAAAATAAGAAAAACACAAATTTTAACAGTAAGCCAAACTGGGGTATTTGAATTGAGAGAAGAATCTAGTGAAATAAAAAAAGAAAAAGAGAATAATCATATGGTTTATGAATCATCCATTCAAACCCAATTCATGAATCCGACAAATTTTTCAGATTCAGTAGACGACCAAAAAATGAAAGATCTGGCTAATCGACCAAGCACAATACAAAATAAAATAGAAAAAACGGAAAAAGAAAAAAAAAAAAGATTCCAAACTCTAAAATTAATTATTAAACCTAAGAAAACACGTTATGGTACTAAAAAATTACAATCAATCCAAAATTTTGGTCAGATATTAAAAAAAAGAAATAATCGATTAATTCGTAAATTCAATTATTTTAAAAAATTTTTTAGGGAAAGTCTATTTGTAGATATATTTGTATATATTTTGAATATTCCCCGAATTAATATGCAACTTTTTATCGAATCAACAAAAACAAAGCATTTTAGTGAAAAACCCCTTTACAATTACAATAATAAAAAAAATCAAGAAAGGATTGCGAAAACAAAAACAAATAAAAAAACAATTCAATTTATAAAAGGACTTTTTTATTTTAGTAGTCATATTAATAAGAATTCAACAATTCTTTTGGATTTTTCTTTTTTGTCACAAGCCTATGTATTTTATAAATTATCACAAGTCAACTTATATTTATATAAGTTAAGGTCTGTACTTCAATATAGTGAAAGTTCTTTATTTCTAAAAAATAAAATTAAAAATTATTTTGTAACACAAGAAATAACTCTTTCTAAGTTAAAGATTAAAAAACCTTCCAATTGGGGACTGAATCGCGGCAAAACCCGGTTAAAATTAAAAAAAAAATTTCAATATGATTTATCTCAGATAAAATGGTCTCAATTAGGACCAGAAAAATGGAATAATCGAGTCACTGAATATTGTGAGCTTGAAATGATAAATTTACACAAAAACAAAAATCATTCATATAAAAAAAACCTATTACTTAGTTATAAAAATACAAAGAATTCTGAAAACCCTTTCTATTTATTTGTCGATCAAAAAGATAAACTAAAAAAAAACGATAGATATGATATTTTATCATATAATTTTTTTTTTTATGAAGATAAGAAGGATTCATATAGTTATGTAGAACCATTACAAGTAAATAAAAACCAAGAATTTTGTTATACTTGTAATTACCGCATAGTTAAAGACAAATTAATTCAGATGTGGTGGAGTATCCCTATCACTAATTATTTAGAAATAACGGATATAGAGAAAAATACAGATAGAAAATTTTTGGATTGGAAATTTATCGGTTTTGATCTTAGATCAAAAATCGACATTGAGGCTTGGATCAATATTAGTCGTAATACTGAAAATACTCTGACGGAACCGAAAATTGATAAAAATGTTGATAAAAGTGAAAAAAAAGATCTTTTTTATCGGACAATTTATCAAGAAATCAAACAATCAAAAAAAAAAAAAAAACTTTTTGATTGGATGGGAATGAATGAAGAAATACTAAGCCGTCCTATATCGACTCTCGGTTTTTGGTTCTTCCTAGACTTTTTATTACTTTATAATGCATATAAACTAAAACCTTGGTTTATACCAATTAATTTGCTTTTTTCAAATTGTAATGGAAATGATAATTTGATCGAAAAGAAAAACATCAATAGAACAAAAAAAGCAAATCCTTTTACAACATCTCTAATATCAAATGAAAAAAAATATCTTGAATTAGAGAATAGGAATCAAAACGAAAAAGAACTCATAAGTCAAAGAAATCCCGAATCCGATGTTCAAAAAAATTCAGAATTTCTTATCTCAAACCACCAAAAAGATATTCAAGAAAATGATATAGGATCAGATATAAAAAATCGTAGAAAAAAAAACCAAGACAGGAATAGTCCAGAAACAGAACTCTATTTATTCGTTAAAAGGTATTTCCTTTTTCAATTGAGATGGGCTAATTCTTTGAATCAAAAATTGATGAATAATATTAAAATCTACTCTCTCCTGCTTAGATTGAAAAATCCAAAAGAAATTACAATATCCTCGATTGAAAGCAGAGAAATTAGTCTGAATATACTGTTGATTCAGCAAGATTTAACTCTTACCCAATTGATAAAAAGGGGAATATTTATTATTGAACCGATTCGTCTATCTCTACGGGGCAACGCACAATTTAGTCTGTATCAAACCGTAGTTATTTCATTAATTCCTAAGAGTAAACACCAAAATAATCAAAACATAAACATCGACAGTATTGATAAGAAAAATTCGGATCAATGGATTCCACGATATCAAATGGTGAAAAAAAAGGGAGACAAAACCGATTTTGATTTACTTGTTCCTGAAAAGATTTTATCGCCTAGGCGTCGTCGAGAATTGAGAAGTCTAATTTGTTTGAATGCAAATAATAATGGTATGTATAGAAATACCTTATCACACAACAAGAATCAGATAAAAAACTGTCGTCAACTTTGTGATGAAACCAAGGATCTTGAGCACGAAAACAATCCAGTTATAAAATTTAAAGTCTTTAGTTGGCCAACTTATCGATTAGAAGATTTAACCTGTATGAATCGTTATTGGTTTGATAGTAATAACGGTAGCCGTCTTAATATAGTAAGACTAGATATGTATCCATGAGTAAAAATGAATTTATGATAAATTTTTATTATATATTCACTATTATCTTCTAGATAAATAGAAGTACACGCGTCTTGGCTGCAATTATGATATCTGATACTTATTTGATGATGTATCAATTTTTTAATAAAAAAAATTAACTGTCTATACCAGGTTCAAAGATTATTATTACTGATCGATAAAATATCCTATTTGAGAAAAAAAGTAAAAAAGGTTAAAAATTTATGAACAAAAATTCATTTATATCCGCGATTTCGCATGAAAAAAAACAAGAAAAAAGAGGATCTGTTGAATTTCAAGTTTTCTGTTTTACCAACAAGATACGAAGACTTACTTCACATTTGAAATTGCACAAAAAAGATTATTCATCTCAGAGAGGTCTACGAAAAATTCTAGGAAAACGTCAACGACTACTGGTTTATTTATCAAATAAAAATAGAGTACGTTATAAAGAATTAATTAGTCAATTGAATATTCGAGAGCTAAAAACACGTTAATTTTAAGAATTTTTTTGAATTTTGATGAACTTTTTTAAATTCATGGAAAAATGACTTAATGAAAGAATGAATCGGGACAAAACCTATGACTCTACCAACTACAAAGAAAGACCTCATGATCGTGAGTATGGGCCCTCACCACCCATCAATGCATGGCGTTCTCCGACTTATTGTTACTTTAGACGGTGAGGATGTTATTGACTGTGAACCAATATTGGGTTATTTACACCGAGGGATGGAGAAAATTGCCGAAAATCGAACAATTATACAATATCTGCCTTATGTAACACGGTGGGATTATTTAGCGACTATGTTCACAGAAGCAATAACTGTAAATGGCCCCGAACAATTGGGAAATATTCAAGTACCTAAAAGGGCTAGCTATATAAGAGTTATTATGTTGGAGTTAAGTCGTATAGCTTCTCATTTGTTATGGCTCGGCCCTTTTATGGCCGATATTGGGGCGCAGACCCCTTTTTTCTATATTTTCAGAGAAAGAGAATTAGTATATGATTTATTTGAAGCTGCCACCGGTATGAGAATGATGCATAATTTTTTTCGTATTGGAGGAGTCGCTGCTGATCTACCTTATGGGTGGATAGATAAATGTTTAGATTTTTGTGATTATTTTTTAATCGGACTTGCTGAATACCAGCAACTGATTACGCGAAATCCTATTTTTTTAGAACGAGTTGAAGGGGTAGGCATTATTGGCGAAGAAGAAGCAATAAACTGGGGCTTATCAGGACCAATGTTACGATCGTCCGGAATAGAATGGGATCTTCGTAAAGTTGATCATTATGAGTGTTATGATGAATTTGATTGGGAAGTCCAATGGCAAAAAGAAGGAGATTCATTAGCTCGTTATTTAGTACGAATAGGTGAAATGGCAGAATCCATAAAAATTATACAACAAGCTCTAGAAGGAATTCCGGGGGGTCCCTATGAGAATTTAGAAATTCGACGCTTTGATAAGATAAAATATGCTGAATGGAATGATTTTGAATATCGATTCATTAGTAAAAAGCCGTCTCCTACTTTTGAATTGTCGAAGCAAGAACTTTATGTAAGAGTCGAATCCCCCAAAGGGGAGTTGGGGGTTTTTTTGATAGGCGATCAGAGTGTTTTTCCTTGGAGATGGAAAATTCGCCCGCCTGGTTTTATAAATTTGCAAATTCTTCCTCAGTTAGTTAAAAAAATGAAATTGGCTGATATTATGACAATCTTAGGTAGCATAGATATCATTATGGGAGAAGTTGATCGTTGAAATGATAATTGATACAACAAAAATAAAAAATATCAACTCTTTTTACAGATTAGAATCTTTAAAAGAAATTTCTGGGACTATATGGATACTTTTCCCTATTGTGATTCTCGTATTGGGAATCACAATAGGGGTACTAGTAATTGTATGGTTAGAAAGAGAAATATCCGCGGGTATACAACAACGTATTGGACCTGAATATGCTGGTCCGTTGGGAATTCTTCAAGCTTTAGCAGACGGAACAAAACTGCTTTTTAAAGAAAACCTTCTTCCATCTAGGGGGGATACACGTTTATTTAGTATCGGACCTTCTATAGCTGTCATATCCATTTTACTAAGTTATTCAGTAATTCCTTTTGGTTATCACCTTGTTCTAGCCGATCTCAGTATTGGGGTTTTTCTATGGATCGCTATTTCAAGTATTGCTCCAATTGGACTTCTTATGTCAGGATATGGATCAAATAATAAATATTCCTTTTTAGGTGGTCTACGGGCTGCTGCTCAATCAATTAGTTATGAAATACCATTAACTCTATGTGTATTATCAATATCTCTACGTGTGATTCGTTAAGGCATAAGTTTTAGGTTATAAGAAAAGTTTTAATTTCTAAGAAACATATTAAGTGGATATCTTCATCTTCATTTTTTTTTTTATTCACGAATAAGTTTTAAAAATGAAACCGGATAGTTAGATGAGTGAAAAAAAACAGCTTAAAAACTCGCAGTAAAAAAAATCTCATTTCCTCTGTACAAGGATTAAGCACAAATAAAAATAAGCAGGCACAACTGTTTATCCCCAAATTTTAAATTAATTAGTAATTATAACTTGAAGCGGGTTGAAAATAAAAATTTTATGGAGTTTTTACTAGATATATAAAATATATATAAAATGAAATATATAACATATATAAAAAACCATATTACGATATAGATTGAATAAAAAGAGTGGATAATTAGGAACACCAAAGTACGCAAAAGATTCGTAATAGAAATTATGAAAGTTCTCCGAAGTTTATATAAACGAAATACTAATTGAGGCTTAAAATTGGTAGAAATTATCAAGTAGTACTCCCAGAAATTCCGATCCAGAGTATGCTCCTATCCACCCAGTCAGTAAATAACTATCAGGAACGAAGTAATCTTTTAACTTTTTTTAAGCCTAAAAAAAAGAAATAAAAATAAGATGAACAAAAAAAAATGATTTTTTTAGATATACGTGTTCATGGAAATGGCATTTTTGACATGGCATAAGTCATAAATGAATGTTTAAATCTTTAAAAAAAGAAAAATAAGGTAAAGTTTTTCTTTTTAGTCGTAAAAGGAGTCCTTTATTCAAATATTAAGTTATTACTCAACAAAAATGGAGTCAGTTAAAGGATAAGATACATTCTGAAGCATTTTAGCGTCTAGCAGACAGAATTCCATTGGTTTAATTCCGGATCTTTCGTTTTATTTTTACTTTATCTATTCTACAAGAATATCAGTAAATAATATCGAATCAATCCTTATATTTATTTAAGGCTCCCGAGGAGCCGTATGAGGTGAAAATCTCATGTACGGTTCTATAATAGCGATGACAAGAGTGATCTTATCATCGACTATGATTATCTAACAGTTCAAGTACAGTTGATATAGTTGAGGCGCAGTCAAAATATGGTATTTGGGGGTGGAATTTGTGGCGGCAACCTATAGGATTTATTGTTTTTATAATTTCTTCTCTAGCAGAATGCGAAAGATTGCCTTTTGATTTACCAGAAGCAGAAGAGGAATTAGTAGCAGGTTATCAAACCGAATATTCAGGTATTAAATTTGGTTTATTTTATGTTGCTTCATATCTAAATCTACTAATATCATCATTATTTGTAACAGTTCTTTACTTGGGTGGTTGGGATTTTTCTATTCCAGATATATTTATTCCCGAATTTTTTGAAATAACTAAAGCGGACGGAGTTTTTGGAACAACATTTGATATTTTCATTACATTAGCGAAAACATTTTTGTTCTTGTTCATTCCTATCGCAACAAGATGGACTTTACCTAGACTGAGAATGGACCAATTATTAAATCTTGGATGGAAATTTCTTTTACCTATTTCTTTAGGTAATTTATTATTAACAACTTCTTCCCAACTCCTTTCATTATAAAAAAAAGATAATATTTACTATTCACTCTACTTTTTATTTGTCTCCAACAAGAGAAAGAAACAAAATCTTATTTTTTAGTTTGATATTTAATATATGTTCCCTATGGTAACTGGGTTCATCAATTATGGTCAACAAATAGTACGTGCGGCAAGGTACATTGGTCAAGGTTTTATTATTACCCTATCTCATGCTAACCGTTTACCTGTAACTATTCAATATCCTTATGAAAAATTGATCACCTCGGAGAGGTTTCGTGGTCGAATACACTTTGAATTTGATAAATGTATTGCTTGTGAAGTGTGTGTTCGCGTATGTCCGATAGATTTACCCGTTGTTGATTGGAAATTAGAAACTACTATTCGAAAAAAACGATTGCTTAATTATAGCATTGATTTTGGAATCTGTATATTTTGTGGTAATTGTGTTGAGTATTGTCCAACAAATTGTTTATCAATGACTGAAGAATATGAGCTTTCTATTTATGATCGGCATGAATTAAATTATAATCAAATTTCTCTGGGTCGTTTACCAATATCAATAACGGATGATTACACAATTCGAACTATTTTGAATTCACCTCAAACAAAAGAAAAATCTCATGATTAAAAAACACTTCCTAATTATTTATTATTAAATGACTAAATTCTTAATGTTCTTTTATTTACTTTTTAAATCAGTTTTAAAATAAGAAATTAAATTTTAATTCACTATTTAGATTTTATATTGACTTAAAATTCAAAAGGATTCTTTTTTTCTTGGTCAATAATTTAAAATCCCAACTATTCGATATTAGTGAACCTACAAATTGTTAGTGAAAATCTGGTTACTGTAATGATTTTAAATAGTTTTGAGTTCGAGCTACTTTACACAAAAGTAGAAAAAAAAAAATGCACTGGGTTCAAAAAATTGACTCATATAAAGCTGTACACATTAGAATTTAACAATTAGGAATGCACAAATATTTTTTCCTGTTCAATTCAATAAGATCACGAAACATTCTGATTTTTTATCTCTTATTTTATATATAATGGATTTATCTGGACCAATACACGATTTTCTTTTAGTTTTTCTCGGAACAGGTCTTATATTAGGAGGTCTAGGGGTAGTATTATTTAACAATCCCATTTTTTGTGCCTTTTCGTTGGGATTGGTTCTTGTTTGTGTATCTTTATTCTATATTTTAGCAAATTCGCAGTTTGTAGCTTCTGCACAACTTCTTATTTATGTGGGAGCTATTAATGTTTTAATAATATTTGCTGTAATGTTCATGAATGGGGCAGAATATGACACAAATTTACGTCTGTGGACTGTTGGGGATACCGTCACTTCGTTGATTTGTACAAGTCTTTTGGTTTCATTAATTCTTATTACTCTAAATACGTCATGGTATGGTATTATTTGGACTACAAAATCAAACCAGATTATAGAACAAGATTTGATAACTACTAGTCAACAAATTGGAATTCATTTATCAACAGATTTTTTTCTTCCCTTTGAGCTCATTTCACTAATTCTTTTAGTTGCTTTAATAGGCGCAATTACTGTAGCGCGTCAATAATTCATTTTGAAAACCAGCAATAAAAAAAAATTCTATTTTCTCATATCCATTTAGATTAAATTATATTTGGATTGTTTTAGAAACTTTTAGTTGGATTGCTTATTTCTTATTACTAACATTTTTTGCTTTTTATTTTTGATTTGAACTTATCGTATTCTAGTCAATCAAATGTGTTTAATTGTTGTTCATATTGAAAAAAATACCAATTTATATTGGTAAGGAGTTGGTCAATGATGCTCGAACATGTACTTGTTTTGAGTGCTTATTTATTTTCTATCGGAATCTATGGATTAATCACGAGCCGAAATTTAGTTCGGGCTCTTATGTGTCTTGAACTTATATTGAATGCTGTTAATCTAAATTTTGTAACATTTTCGGATTTTTTTGATAGCCGCCAATTAAAGGGAAATATTTTCTCAATTTTTGTTATAGCTATTGCAGCCGCTGAAGCAGCTATTGGACTTGCTATTGTTTCATCAATTTATCGTAACAGAAAATCAATTCGTATCAATCAATCAAATTTATTGAATAAATAGTCGTTCTTTTTTATTCTATATATTAATATTATTCTTATTCTAAATAGAATTTTTTATTATATTCTAATATTATAATATTAGAATATTCTATTATAACTATATTTTTTATTATATTATTATAACTATATAAATTGTAATTTGAATTTTAGATTACTAGGTATCGCACTTTAAGATAAAACATACTTTTATTTTATAATGTCAGAAATCCAAGTATTTTAGACCCCTTTTCTATTTATTTTTTAGTTTTTAGTAAGTCACCAATCCAAGCCAGAAGTATTTTGATTCAAAAAATTCTGGTAAATCATCGATTCGTCTAGTATTTTAATATGTACTTGATTTACTTTATTATAAAAAAAATTATAACTAGATCGAAAATTAATGAAATTCAAAAAATTAAAGATCCTATGTCACATTCAGTAAAGATTTATGATACATGTATAGGATGTACTCAATGTGTTCGAGCTTGTCCCACGGATGTCTTAGAAATGATACCTTGGGATGGATGTAAGGCTAAACAAATAGCTTCTGCCCCAAGAACGGAGGACTGTGTTGGTTGTAAGAGATGTGAATCCGCTTGTCCAACAGATTTTTTAAGCGTTCGGGTTTATTTATGGCATGAAACAACCCGGAGCATGGGTCTAGCTTATTGATACGGTCCAGAAAATTCCATTTCAATCCATTTATGCAATTTGGATTTTTTACTGATAAAAACTCGCACCCGAAAAGGCTTTTTTTTTTTCGGGTGCGGGTTTTTTTGGCTCAAGTGTATCTTGTCTTTATCACGAATTATTTTCCCTGGTTAACAACAATTGTCGTTTTTCCCATATTGGCAGGTTCGTTAATTTTCCTTTTTCCTCATAGAGGAAATAAGATAATCAGATGGTATACTATAGGAATAGCTACGTCAGAGCTACTTCTAACGACCTATGTTTTTTTTTATCATTTCCAACCGGACGACCCATTACTCCAACTGATAGAAGATTATAAATGGATTAACTTTTTTGATTTCCACTGGAAATTAGGACTAGATGGACTTTCGATAGGACCCATTTTATTGACGGGATTCATCACTACTTTAGCTATTTTAGCAGCTTTTCCAGTTACTCGGGATTCCCGATTATTTCACTTTCTGATGTTAGCAATGTACAGTGGGCAAATCGGATTATTTTTGTCTCAAGACCTTTTACTTTTTTTCATAATGTGGGAATTAGAATTAATTCCTGTTTACCTACTTTTATCTGTGTGGGGAGGAAAGAAACGTCTATACTCTGCTACTAAATTTATTTTGTATACGGCGGGAGGTTCCATTTTTATATTAATGGGAGTTCTGGGTGTTGGTTTATATGGTTCTACCGAACCCACTTTAAATTTGGAAAGATTAGTTAATGAATCGTATCCCCTGGCATTAGAAATAATATTATATATTGGATTTTTTATTGCTTTTGCTATCAAATTACCCATTATACCTTTACATACATGGTTACCCGATACCCATGGGGAAGCCCATTATAGTACTTGTATGCTTCTAGCGGGAATCTTATTAAAAATGGGAGCGTATGGATTGGTTCGGATCAATATGGAATTATTACCCCATGCTCATTCGATATTTTCTCCTTGGTTGATAATAATCGGCACAATGCAAATAATCTATGCAGCTTTAACATCTCCTGGCCAACGGAATTTAAAAAAAAGAATAGCCTATTCTTCTGTATCTCACATGGGTTTTATAATTATAGGAATTAGTTCTATAACTGAGACGGGACTTAATGGAGCCATTTTACAAATAATCTCTCATGGATTTATTGGTGCTGCACTTTTTTTCTTAGCTGGAACTAGTTACGATAGAATACGTCTTGTTTATCTCGACGAAATGGGCGGAATAGCTATTCCAATGCCAAAAATATTTACACTATTCAGTAGTTTTTCCATGGCATCCCTTGCGTTACCGGGCATGAGTGGTTTCATTGCAGAATTAATAGTGTTTTTTGGAATAATTACGAGCCAAAAATTACTTTTAATGCCAAAAATACTAATTACTTTTGGAATGGCAATTGGAATGATATTAACTCCTATTTATTCATTATCTATGTCACGCAAAATGTATTATGGATATAAGTTATTTAATATTACAAACTCTTATCTTTTTGATTCTGGGCCACGAGAATTTTTTGTTTCGACTTCTCTTTTTCTACCAGTAATTGGTGTTGGCGTTTACCCAGATTTCGTTCTTTCATTATCCGCTGAGAAGGTGGAAGCTATTCTATCAAAATTTTTTTCTATATTAGTTTCTTTTCATTAAATTCAAAAGGAGTCTTCTTTATATTAACGACTGAATCGGAATTCTAATCGGGCATGTTTGACGTTTGTGAGAACCATTTAAATGGTTCTCACTTGTTTCTAAATTTATAAGAAACACCTTATCCTATGCTTGTATTCGTAGGGTCCTCTCTTCAATTTAATTAGTTGTTAATGTGAATGAACCATAACTATGTAGCCCTATTCCTAAGAGATTGACTCCAAAATAGCATATCCAAATTATAAGAAAACCTATAAAAGCTACAATTGCAGAATTTGCCCCCTGCCAACTCTTATTTGTTCTAATGTGTAAATAAATTGCAAATACAGCCCAAGTAAGAAATGCCCAAGTTTCCTTAGGATCCCAATTCCAATATGAGCCCCATGCCTCGTTGGCCCATACTGCCCCTGAAAGAATACCTATGGTTAAAAAGATAAATCCTAAACTAATAACACGATAACTCCAATGATCCAGTTGTTCAATCAATTGAGACCTGTAATAATTTTTAACAGAAAAGGTTGAAAAGCTTTCTAAAATATTAATATTGCTTTTTTCGTTCATGTGTTGAATCTCACTGAAGATAAATGACTCATTTAATAAAAGTTTTCTTTTATCTCTTTTATCAAAAATCGTTATTATATTTTTTTGAAATATAATGATTAGAAGTGCTACCGATAATAATGATCCGCACAAAAGAGCTGCATAACCCAGTACCATCAGACTTACGTGCATCATTAACCAATGGGATTGAAGAGCGGGTACTAATATTGAAGATTTATGCATTTCTGTTAAAAGGCCTGAAGTAGCAAACCCTTGAGTAAAAATAGCACTTGGCGCCATTATTGCACTTAAATTTTTTTTTTGTTTTTTTAAATATGGAATCATATGAATAATGTAAAAACTACAGGAAAGGAATATTAATGATTCATATAGATCACTTAATGGAAAATGTTTCCAATAAATCCAACGAGTAATTAATAATCCCGTTATAGAAAAAAAAGTAACTATCATGCCCTTTTCGATTGATTCTACTGAATTATATAGTCGTAATTTTTCATTGACGAATAAAGTTATTAAATGGAGTGTAATTACAACAGAAACCGTTGAAAAAGAAATATGAGTCAAAATATGTTCTAAAGTCGAAAATAGCATATATATTATATAAAAAAAAAAAAAAAAAGAAATCTCTAAATTCTCAAATGAAAATATGAAAGAAAATACATTTACTTTTTCATTATTATTATTCAATATAGGCTATTATAGCCTATAGAACAGAACTCTTGAATTCTTTTGAGAATTTGTAAGATGCCATGCCGCTACTCGGACTCGAACCGAGATGCTACTGCACTGCTTCCTAAGAGCAGCGTGTCTACCAATTTCACCATAGCGGCTTGTTTAAAATCATAATAGCCTTTATTTATTCAATTGTCGAGATTAATTATTATATTTTGTCTTTTATTTTCGTAAACATTAAAAATTCTTAATTTTATAAATTAAAGAGAATTTAAATTCTTTTTAAGTCAATTTTAGAGTACTACTTTGATTTGTCAATTGATTTTCGTGTAGTTTATGTTTGGAACTTTTGTAAATGGAGTATTCTGTCTCTCACTCCGGGGTAAACCGTAATGCCGTTTTTTCTCGTTTTTGTTTGATATTTGATAAATGTATTTTGTATTTAATTTCTAAACGAGTAAATAAAAAATGAATATGAATACTGAAAAAGAAACTTTTGTAGATCAAAATTTTAGTACAGGATCAAACCTTTTTTTCTTAAATGGATATTTTTATATCAAAAAATTTTTAAATAATAAAAAGGATTTTTTATTTGTCTATAAGTTCATTTATGTTTAAACAAACCTATTTAATATTGATTAATATTGAACTCAATATGTCATATAAGAAAACTTTTTCGTTTTCTATTGACAATTTTCTAAAAAAAATTCTAACATAAGATTTTCAACTAAAAAATACTTTGAACATTTTGTTTTGAAAAAACAAAAAGATTGATGGGGAAAAAATCCCCATCTTAAAAATGACAAAATAGATTAAAAAAATGCTGATGATGCTTTTTTTTTTTTTCTGGTCAATTCCGATTATTAAAAGTTTTTGTACTTATTTTATTTTTAGTACAAAAAAACTTTTTGAATTCCCGGTCGAAAGAGATTTTACTAACGAAAAACCTTTTAACGCCGACCAATACCCTTTATTTTTCCACATATTTTTACGAATACGCTTTTTGGAAATAGAAGTACGTTTTTTTGGAACTGCCATTTAAAATTGATTTATTCTTCGTTGTTATAGTTGGATGTGAAAGACATCTATTGTTCAAACAAATCTTTGTTTCTTATTCATTTTCTATGTATTTCTATTCTAGACGCGATCCTCTTGATTCTTCATTAATTGTTTAAAATAAAAATAAAAAAACATTATAAATTTCATATTAAATTTTTAAAAACAATTTGAATCTTAATTCAAAAACTTGACTTTGGTTTTTTTAAAACATCTCGATATTTTTTTTATTTAGAATGTAAAACAATCCAAAATTTTTGAGTAATTTGAGTAAAATAGGTTACTAATTCTGACCCAATTTGAAACTAAACTAATTTGTTTATATCAGTCTTAAATTTATTAAAACTTTACTAAGTAAATCTTATGATTAAAGGTCGTTTTTATCCTGTATTCTATTCTATATACTGATTATAAATGATTAAAATGTAAAGAAAAGTTTAATTTTTTGATCTTCTTTCTCAATTTAATATATTCAAATTTAATGAATAATTTATAAATATTTGTGTAAACTAACTCATTTTTTATTTGACCAATGAGAACTTCTTGATTTGAATATTAAAAAAAAGTCAATTCGAAATAAATTTTTATATTATGGAACATATATATCAATATGCATGGATCATCCCCTTCATTCCACTTCCAGTTCCTTTATTAATAGGAGTGGGCCTTCTCCTTTTTCCGGCAGTGACAAAAAATCTTCGGCGTATGTGGGCTTTTTCTAGTATTTCCTTGTTAACTATAGCTATGATTTTTTCGATGACACTCTCGATTCAACAAATAAATAGTAATTCTATTTATCAATATGTCTGGTCTTGGACTATTAATAATGATTTTTCTTTTGAATTCGGCTACTTGATCGATCCACTTACTTCTATTATGTCAGTTCTAATAACTACTGTTGCAATTTTGGTTCTTATTTATAGCGATAATTATATGTATCATGATGGGGGATATTTAAGATTTTTTGCTTATATGAGTTTTTTTAATACTTCTATGTTAGGATTAGTTACTAGTTCAAATTTGATACAAATTTATATTTTTTGGGAATTAGTTGGAATGTGTTCGTATCTATTAATAGGTTTTTGGTTCACACGACCCATTGCCGCCAATGCTTGTCAAAAAGCATTTGTGACTAATCGTGTAGGGGATTTTGGCTTATTATTAGGAATTTTGGGTCTTTATTGGGTAACCGGCAGTTTCGATTTTCGTGATTTGTTTCAAATATTTACTAACTTAATTAAAAATAATGAGGTCAATCTTTTATTTTGTATTTTATGTACTTTCTTCTTATTTGCTGGTGCAGTTGCAAAATCCGCCCAATTTCCTCTTCATGTATGGTTACCCGATGCTATGGAGGGGCCTACTCCTATTTCAGCTCTCATACATGCTGCGACCATGGTCGCAGCGGGGATTTTTCTAGCTGCTCGACTTTTTCCTCTTTTCATAGTTATACCTTATATACTGTATGGAATCGCTTTTATAGGTATAATAACTTTATTTTTAGGAGCTACTTTAGCTCTTGCTCAAAAAGACATTAAAAGAAGTTTAGCTTATTCTACAATGTCGCAATTGGGTTATATGATGTTAGCTCTAGGTATGGGTTCTTATCGAGCTGCTTTATTTCATTTGATTACTCATGCTTATTCAAAAGCATTATTGTTTTTAGGATCCGGGTCTCTTATTCATTCAATGGAAACGCTTGTTGGATATTCTCCAGATAAAAGTCAGAATATGGTTCTTATGGGGGGATTAACAAAACATCTTCCAATTACAAAAACTGCTTTTTTAATAGGTACGCTTTCTCTTTGTGGGATTCCCCCTTTGGCTTGCTTTTGGTCCAAAGATGAAATTCTTAATGATAGTTGGTTATATTCGCCAATTTTAGCACTAATAGCTTATTTCACAGCCGGATTAACTGCATTTTATATGTTTCGAATCTATTTGCTTACGTTTGACGGACAGTTGAACCTTTATTGTAAAAATTATAGTGGACAAAAAAGCAGTTCCCTCTATTCAATATCTTTATGGGGTAAAGAAGGATTGAAAACTATTAATAATAATAAAAATTTATCTTTATTTACCTTATTAAAAATGAATAGCACTAGAGAAGGGACTTCGATTTTTAGGAAAAAACCATATATAATTTCTCAAAATTTTTTTAAAATGATGCGATCTTTTATTACTATTACTGAGACTTATACTGATTTTTATAAAAAAAAAAATTCTTCATATCCTCCTGAATCGGATAATACTATATTATTTCCTCTTATTGTATTGATTCTATTTACTTTATTCAGTGGATTAATAGGAATTCCATTTAATCAAGAAGGAATAGAGTTGGATATATTAACTAAATGGTTAACTCCACCCATAAACCCTTTCCACTCAACTTCCACTAATTTTATTGATTGGTTTGAATTTTTAATAAATGCAACTTTGTCAGTTAGTATAGCTTATTTGGGAATATTTATCGCCTTCTTTTTATATAAACCCATTTATTCACCATTAAAAAATTATTCCTTAATAAATTCATTTGAAAAAGTAAGTCCGAAAAGAATTTTGGGGGACAAAATTAAAAATATTTTATATAATTGGTCTTCTAACCGCGGTTATATCGATACTTTTTATGAAACAAATTTTATCAAGGGTATAACAGGTTTAACTGAGTTAGTTTCGATTATTGATAGACAAATAATTGATGGAATTCCAAATGGTTTGGGTATTACAAGTTTTTTTGTAGCAGAAAGTTTCAAGTATATAGGAGGTGGCCGCATTTCCTCATATCTTTTTTTTTATTTATTTTTTGTATCCAGTTTTTTATTAATTTCTTATTTTTTTCTTCTGGAAGTAAAGAAATACCTTTCAGATTGAATGTTGATTCCCCAGAAAATGGACTCATTAAAGGCATGAAATGGCTAATTTCTTTTGATATTGATTTTTTATTAAATGGATCTTTTTTCTGTTCAAATTC